TACATTTAATTCATGTTCGGAAGAAGCCACATCTTATACGATATTCTACTAAATGGATATCCATTTTATGATCCATGTCTAATCTAAGTCTTGAAAAAAAAATGGCTGAGATTGGGTCGCATCGGGTTTAAAAAATCTTGTTTCTTTGAACATGAAGAGATAAAGAAGCCATTGCAATTGCCGGAAATACTAGGCCCACTAACGGCACAAAAATAGATGGTAAGTTGAGAGTTGTCATAGAATGGGTACCTCGGTTTAATATTTGTACCTGTTATTCTTAATATTATATATTTTAAAATCTATTTTAAAATTCGTTATTAATTTTAAGTCGTATATAATTATACTATAAATGAGTATATAATAAGTGCAAGGAATGTAGAACTAAACAAATGTACTTATGTACTTAGTTAATTTAAATTTTCTACATGGAATATATGTCTGATAAACTAACAGCTTGTTCGCCACAAAAAAATAATTGACCTTAAAGGTCTACTTGATTCTATTTTTATTCGAAGGAAAGAAAGCGTGGAGCTGAAATAACTCATTCAGAACGCCCTTTAAAAGATTACGTGGTACGATTGTATCGAATAAGCCCTTATGGAATAAATATTCAGCCGCTTGTGAACCTTCAGGTACTGTCTTATTCAATGTTTGTTCAATTACCCGTTTACCCGCAAATGCAATGTAGGCATTGGGTTCAGCAATAATGATATCCCCCAACATACCAAAACTAGCCGTCACCCCACCAGTAGTAGGAGATGTAAGGATTGATATATAGAATAACTTCTTATTTGATTGATAATCATATAAAGCCGAAGATATTTTAGCCATTTGCATCAAACTCAAACTTCCTTCTTGCATCCGTGCGCCTCCGGAAGCACATACTAGAATAAGAGGTAGAAATTTATTGGTAGCATACTCGACCAACCGGGTGATTTTCTCGCCTACTACGGATCCCATACTACCCCCCATAAACTGAAAATCCATAACCCCAATTGCTATAGGAATACCGTTTAGTTGACCTGTGCCTGTTTGAACAGCCTCAGTTAATCCTGTCTTTCTTTGATAAGAATCAATGCGCTCTTTATAAGGTTCCTCCTCCGAATGAAATTCAATGGGATCAAGAGAGACCATGTCTTCATCCAAAGGATCCCAAGTACCTGCATCAATCGAAAGTTCGATTCTATCTGAACTACTCATTTTCAAATGATATCCACATTGTTCACAAATATACATTTTTGGCTTAAAAAATTTCTTATAATTTAATCCATAACAATTTTCGCATTGAACCCACAAATGCCTGTATTTTTGAGTTACCTCGAGATCATTAGAACTTGTAGTTAAATCACTACCATTCGTGCTAGTTATTATACTGGCATTCTTGTTTTCACTACTAGTTCCACTTTCACCACAAATGTAACTAGAAATGTAACTGTCACTATCATTATCACTTAAAATGGAACTATCAATATGGATTTGAGAACGAAGATAACTGTCAATGCAACTATTAATATGATTACTCCAACTATATTTAGTATCATACATGTAATGATCACAGTGTGGATCCTCACCCTTAGATACATTATTCAGATAACTAGAATTCCAATAACTATAAAAAGAACTTTCTACTGCATTCGGAAAAGAATGATAATTATCAATCTCAAACATAAGATTTTCAATATCAAAATATATGGAATAACTGTCCCCATTACTATCCTTAACTAAAAAAGTGTCATCAGCGATGAAATTACGAATGTCCAGAACGCCAAATAAATGATCAACATTATTGTAACTCGAACTGTTACTATCACTCCAAGGAGGAATGCTTTTATACGTATCCGTTAGAATTGGATCTTCACTTCCAGAGGTATTTTCAATAGGACCAAGACTTCCCATTGATTTACTTAGCCCACATCTGTATTCTAACTCCTCCTTAGCTAACATCGAATTGAACCGCCGTTTTTCCATAGAGCTTTCTTGCCCCCTATTTACATGTTACATGAAAATACAATAGATGAATAGTCATTCGACGAAAAATAATCATTGCCTATCAGAATAAACATATCGATCCAATCACGAGGATTATTAACTAATAACAGATGAGTAGTGAAAATAAAAAACGATTCCATTTTGTGGGAATCCAGGATATCACTTCAATATGATTGAATCGTTTTTTGTAATTCTTAATTAAAAACTTAATTCAAAATAGAATGAGCAGTTTCTCCGATGTCGTGTCAAATTTGCATCAAATCAATTATGAACTATTGTTTCCTTAAATTTAGCTCGAACTCTAATTAGCTCTACTCTACCTACTCTAAAAAGAAGTTTTTATTGTAACACGGAACGAAAAGGACAATATACAGGATGGGTAGAAGTCGTTGGGATACTTGGCTCAATCCATGATCCAAAACTACGGGATATAACAGAATACTCCAAATCCTGATCCATAGGATTAATTGTGGATCCAACACAATAAAAGAACGATTTTAGTTGTTTAGTC